AGTTAATCAAAAGAGGTTAATTACATGAGTTTCAAACTTTTTGTTTTATCTTTTCTCCCACCTTCAAAAGAATAAAGCGTAGGTGTTCTACACAATTTTCTGCAAGGTAACTATCTCGGTTTCATATAGAAATTTCTATTTATATAGAATCTTTGAAAAAGACCTTCTCTCATAAGAAAGAAAAGGCTTACTATCTTTGGGATCTGATGCTACACCGCTGCTCAATACTTTAGGGGGTCGACTCCATTACATAAGTGGATTCCTAGCTTTTGTCTCATATTATGACATTAAGTAAGCAGTTCTTATTGTATCGGCAAAAATTTCGCTAATTGATCTTTACGGTGCTTCCTCTATCAATTAGATCCTTTATCCATAGAATAAAGTATCCAGGCATATTTCTTTTTTCATATTTCGATTTCTATGAAGTTTATTTCTTTGCTACAGCTGATAAAAATCGTTGTTTTGGACGATGCCATATGTAGAAAGCCTATTTTTTTTTTTATTTTTTTTACTAGTAGATTACTAGTAGATTTTGCTCTTTCTTTCCTTTTTCTTTCTATAGTGTAGATAGTCGCACGTAATGACAGATTACGGCCATATTATTAAAAGCTTGTGGTAAGAAAGGGTTTCGTTCTAATGCCCGAAAATAATATTCCAAAGCTTTTGTGTGTTCTCCATTACTTGTGTGAATAAGGCCTATATTATAGAGTATATAACTTCTATCATAGGGATCGATTTCTAGTCGCATAGCTTCATAATAATTCTGTAAAGCTTCCGCATAATTTCCTTCGGATTGAGCAGACATCCGTTACGGTCGTTATTCGATTCAAAGAATCTCCGTTCCAGAACCGTACGTGAGGTTTTCATCTCATACGGCTCCTCCCTTATGTGCATAATAAGCCTAATACATAGAATCAAAAAGGAGTGAAATATTCTCATTATGAACTGAGCGGGGCTAGTGTTTTTACAAGAAATCTCTAGCCAACCTTCCTGCAAAAGATCGTTTCTTAACATCCAAGATGTTGGTACTAGATAAAAATATAAAAATGTTACGTTAACTCCAACAATTTCTTTGTCCTCAACATCCCTTAATTTCTAGGAATTAGTCACTTCAACAGTCTTCGATGGTTATATGGGTATCCAAAGCACGAATGAGATGGATATTTGTTGTCCCAACCATTCTTCTTAGTCCCGATCCCAATAAGGAAAAGGGGAAATTTAGAGCAAAGTTTTCGTGTTGTTGATTCCTAAGCGTAGTGCTTCTTCCTCTATGCCGCCTAGTGGTACTAGTGGAGCAGTATTAACCTGCAATACATAACCCATAGCCATAGGTGTAACCTTTTCGCTCAATGCTAGAATCGACAATTGAAACATCTGAGGCTGCATTAATCGGGGATACACGACAGAAGGAATGTTTTTTTAGAAACTTCACCTTCAATAAACGTAGAGTTTTTTTCAAATCTTTCTATCCCGGCTAATGTGTCTTTCTCCTAAAACTCGACGCGGTAAATAAAAGAAATCAAATCACACCATCTCTGTAATAAGTAAATGCCTCTTTTTCTCCTGAAGTTGTCGGAATTATTCGTAATAAGATATTGGCTACAATTGTAAAGGTCTTATCAATCAAATTTCCAGTTATCCGGGATCTAGGCATAGGTAGCAATCCATTTTAAAATTTCTTTTAATTACCTCTCGTTAGAAAACGATCCTACAAAAAAAGTAATTATACAGTACGAAATAACATAAAAACAGACTTAACTCATAAAAAAAGATAGACCGCGTGTTCGAGTCGTTCCAATCCCGTTATTTTAGCCGGTATAGATATCAGAAAAAGACGGGAACGTCATCTTCGCAAACAGCAAACATAAATAGATATATATCTTTATTGTTTATTGTTTTTAAGAAAAAGTTTTTCACAAAAAAAAAATTTCTTTATCCCCCTAGCCCCGAAGGAAAAGTCTTTCTTTGATTAAATGATTAAAAGTTTTCTATTTTTTATAGTTTATAGTTAGAATTAATTGTACGTACCGTACCTATCCAACATCTAATCTAATATATATGATACTAAATTCTATATGATAATAAATACAGTTGGAATAATTACATCAATAGTTGCATTGACAGTTATCTTCGTTCTCAAATCGGGATTGACTCGCGATTCACTCGCTTTCGGGGCCATAATCATTATCCTAATCATTATGTAGGAGAGATGGCCGAGTGGTTGAAGGCGTAGCATTGGAACTGCTATGTAGGCTTTTGTTTACCGAGGGTTCGAATCCCTCTCTTTCCGCACCTTCACCTAATTTATCAATGTTACTGAAATGCTATTGACCGCAATATATCAAATCACCTAACAATGGATACCCTTATTTCAAGAGTTCTATCTTTCTTTGATATGGATTCTCTATTCCTAATTTCTGTGGAACAGAAAATACGAGTGGACAAGGAATGAAAATGCCCCTATCATTCTAGGATATATCAATGGGATAAAAATCCCCCAAGAAAACCCATACCTTTTGTCTCTTTACTTAGGTGACAGGGGACAAAATTGTTCGAACCCTTGTTATTTTAGTTAGGTTTAAGTCTGACGAGAATAATATTCTACAACTAACAATTCATTTATTTTCAAGCCAATCCATTTACTATCTATTATGTGATTGACCAATCCTTTATATTGGAATGGGTGAAGAGTCAAATGTTTTGGCAATTCCTCCTGGGGGAATGAATCAAGAGAATTTTGAATCATAACTCTAGATTTTTGTTCATCCTTCGCTGTAATAATATCGCGGGGTTTGCAGCGATAACTTGGTATATCTACTATACGATCATTAACTAAAATATGTCTATGGTTAACTAATTGGCGGGCTCGAGGAATAGTTGACGCCATACCTAATCGAAAAAGGATGTTATCCAAACGCATTTCAAGTAATTGTAGTAAAACCTGACCTGTTGACCCTTTGGCTTTTGCGGCGATACGAACGTATTTAAGCAATTGTCGTTCTGTAAGACCATAATGAAAACGCAATTTTTGTTTTTCTTCTAAACGAATACGATATTGAGATTTTTTACCGGCGCGCGATTGATTTCTAAGATCGCTCCCGGCTCTAGGCCTTTTACTAGTTAGTCCCGGTAAAGCCCCCAGACGGCGTATTTTTTTGAAACGAGGCCCTCGGTAACGTGACATAAAGACTCCTTATTTTCTTTATTTTATTGAAATTTCATAAACCTAAATTAAAACTGAACTAAAGGATAAATATGATAAATGAGGCAAAATCTACTGAAGTATTATACTACAAAAAATACTGATATACTACAAATGAGATGGATTCTATCAATATCCGGACCTTATTGTATATATACAAAGTATACACAAAGAATGTATATAGAATAAAAAAAAAAAATAGAAAAAAAAAGCCAGCTATCGGAATCGAACCGATGACCATCGCATTACAAATGCGATGCTCTAACCTCTGAGCTAAGCGGGCTCACATAACAGAAATTGTACATGCACAGGAATTTAGTAAACTACTGGAACCTTAGCTATTCACTTTTCATTCGTAGTAATTAATAATTAAATTAAATGAATATAGAAAAATGAACTGAATATATAAAAAAAAAAGAAAAGAATTGACCGTTCGAGTATTCAAAATTGCACAATAAAAATGATTCGAAGAAAAACATATAGAATAAATGTGGTATATATGCATCTATATTGAATTATTGAATTGCGGATACAGAAATGATAGAATGATTTCTGATTAGACCAAATTAGGGGTCCAAAATAGATATGAAAGAGGCTAGACAAGAAATCAAATAAAATATTAAAATAAGAGGAAACACTATTCTAGGAATATAGGAATATAGGAATCGGTATCTAATGACTTTAACAGTTCCAGTAGAATAGAATAGAAATGAAAGAAAAAAGGGAATGACATAATAACATAATAATAAGATTTGAATCTCAAAACACAAAACAAAGAGGGGATATGGCGAAATTGGTAGACGCTACGGACTTAATTGAATTGAGCCTTAGTATGGAAACTTACTAAGTGATAACTTTCAAATTCAGAGAAACCCCGGAAAAAAAAGGGGCAATCCTGAGCCAAATCCTATTTTTCGAAAACAAACAAAGGTTCATAAAGACAGAATAAGAATACAAAAGGATAGGTGCAGAGACTCAATGGAAGTTGTTCTAACAAATAGAGTTGACTGCGTTGCATTAGTCAAGTACAAGTAAGGGAATCCTTCTGCTAAAGTTAAAATTCCAGAAAAAAAGAAAGGTAAAGTAAAGTATAACCCTATATACATAATACATAGGCATACGTACTGAAATACTATCTCAAATGATTAATGACAACCGACCCAAATCTGTATTTTTTTCTATGTTATATGAAAAATGAAATAATTAATAATTCAAATATCAAATAATAATAAAAAAAAAAACATTGCTTTGATTTGAATCGATTCCAAGTTGACGAAAGGATCGAATATTCATTGATCAGATCATTCACCCCAGAATCTGCTGATTAATTGGACGAGAGTAAAGATAGAGTCCCATTCTACATGTCAATATCGACAACAAAGAAATTTATAGTAAAAGGAAAATCCGTCGACTTTAGAAATCGTGAGGGTTCAAGTCCCTCTATCCCCAAAAAGGGGCCCACCCGACTCCCTAATTGTTTATCTTATTCTCTCTTTTCGTTAACGATTCAAAATTCGTTATCTTTCTCATTTATTTTTCTCATTTATTCGAGTTTTTCACAAATGTATCCGGGCTGCATTTTTTCTTTTCATTTCTTTTCACAAGTTTTGTGATAGATAGGATAGACATCCAAACGAACTTCTTTGAGTAAAACAAGGAATCCCTTTTAAAATAAAATTGGAATGATTAACAATGATAAGACTTTAGAATAGCTTTAGAATATCTTTTTTTTTTTATTGACTTTTATTGACATAGACTCAAGTCATTTACTAAAATTAGAAAGAAGGCGCGTCGGAAA